GAACTAGATTCCGTAAACAACATAGAGGAAGAATGAAGGGAATATCTTATCGAGGTAATCATATTTGTTTCGGTAAATATGCTCTTCAGGCACTTGAACCTGCTTGGATCACATCTAGACAAATCGAAGCAGGTCGACGAGCAATGACACGAAATGCACGCCGTGGTGGAAAAATATGGGTCCGTATATTTCCAGACAAACCAGTTACAGTAAGACCTGCTGAAACACGTATGGGTTCGGGGAAAGGATCCCCTGAATATTGGGTAGCTGTTGTTAAACCGGGGCGAATACTATATGAAATAGGTGGAGTAACCGAAAATATAGCTAGAAGGGCTATTTTAATAGCAGCATCTAAAATGCCTATACGAACTCAATTTATTATTTCGGGATAAAAATGTAGAACCGACAGAGATGAATCTTAGGGATGAAACAAAAACGCAGGTTTCTTTTTTTGGACAAACAATATTTCTTTTATTTTCTTCATCCTTTGCATTGGAAGAATAAACCAAAAATTTGATATGATTCAACCTCAGACCCATTTAAACGTAGCGGATAACAGCGGGGCTCGAGAATTGATGTGTATTCGAATCATAGGAGCTAGTAATCGTCGATATGCTCATATTGGTGACGTTATTGTTGCTGTGATTAAAGAAGCAGTACCAAATATGCCCCTAGAAAAATCAGAAGTAGTGAGAGCTGTAATTGTTCGTACCTGTAAAGAACTAAAACGTGACAGCGGTATGATAATACGATATGATGACAATGCTGCAGTTGTGATTGATCAAGAAGGAAATCCAAAAGGAACTCGAATTTTTGGGGCAATCCCCCGTGAATTGAGACAATTGAATTTTACTAAAATAGTTTCATTAGCTCCCGAGGTATTATAAAATAAAATGAGATCGTGATATCTTTGGGGTATTTGAAAGAAATAGATTAAGAACTAGATTAATTCGTAGATTGTGTCTCACGCATATACCTTGCAAAATTCCTATTCATAAATCAATAAAAAAAAAAAAAAAAAGAAAAAAAACATGTTGATTATATCCAATTTTGAGACACCAATAATTTTAGTTCATCATGGGTAGAGACACTATTGCTGAGATAATAACCTCTATACGAAATGCTGATATGGATAGAAAAAGAGTTGTTCGCATAGCATCTACTAATATTACCGAAAATATTGTTAAAATACTTTTCCGAGAGGGTTTTATCGAAAACGTCAGAAAACATCGAGAAAAAAACAAATATTTTTTGGTTTTAACCCTTCGACATAGAAGGAATGGGAAAAGACCCTATAGAAATTTTTTAAATTTAAAACGGATCAGTAGACCCGGTTTACGAATCTATTCTAACTCTCAACGAATTCCTAGAATTTTAGGTGGGATGGGAATTGTAATTCTTTCTACTTCTCGGGGTATAATGACAGACCGGGAGGCTCGACTAGAACGAATCGGTGGAGAAATTTTGTGTTATATATGGTAATCCATTTAATATCCAAATGGGATCCGAAACCTCTTCCTATTTGTAAAAAAAAAAAGAAAGGGGGTGAGTTGTCTAATATCGTCTTTCCTCCATTAATTGATACTTCAGGGGGGCTTTACCTGAAATGAAAGAACAAAAATGGATTCATGAAGGTTTAATTACTGAATCGCTTCCCAATGGCATGTTCCGAGTTCGGTTAGATAATGAAGATCTGATTCTAGGTTACGTTTCAGGAAAGATCCGACGTAGTTTTATACGGATACTGCCAGGAGATAAAGTCAAAATTGAAGTAAGTCGTTATGATTCAACCAGAGGACGTATAATTTATCGACTCCGAAACAAGGATTCGAAAGATTAGGTCATTTTTATTCGATACGATTCGAGATGCAAAATTTCAAGAAACTTATTTTCTACCAAAAAAGAATTAAGATAAGGAATGACAAATATGAAAATAAGAGCTTCCGTTCGAAAAATTTGTGAAAAATGTCGACTAATCCGTAGGCGGGGGCGCATTATAGTAATTTGTTCCAACCCGAGACATAAACAAAGACAGGGATAATTAGACCCGCTAAAGGGCTCAATGTACAAATAAGAAATCTGTTTTGACATAAAATGGATATATCCATATATTTCTGACTCATATTTATGAGATGATACAATATGGCAAAAGCTATACCGAGAACTGGTTCACGTAGGAATGTACGTATTGGTTCACGTAAGAGTGCACGTAGAATACCAAAGGGAGTTATTCATGTTCAAGCAAGTTTCAATAATACCATAGTCACCGTTACAGATGTGCGGGGGCGGGTGGTTTCCTGGTCCTCGGCCGGTACTTGTGGATTCAAGGGTACGAGAAGAGGGACACCCTTTGCCGCTCAAACTGCCGCAGCAAATGCTATTCGTACAGTAGTAGATCAAGGTATGCAACGAGCAGAAGTCATGATAAAAGGTCCCGGTCTCGGAAGAGACGCAGCATTACGAGCTATTCGTAGAAGTGGTATACTATTAACTTTCGTAC